ATTACAAGGATTCTATCTCTCTAAAACTCTCTAAAAAAGATCTTTTTTGTAGTGCAAGTTAATTCTTTCGAGTTTATTTTTTTGTTCCTATTCTCCTTTCTCATAAAAAGGTACTTTAAGTAAAGGATTACTTCGTTCTTGATAGTTATTTACTTAATCGGTGGATAGGAAAATACTCTGGATCGGAATCGTGGGGAGTACTCCTTCATCATTTCTACCAACATAAAGCCCCAATTAGAATCCCTTTTATGCTATGCAGTATGAACAGAAAAATCCTGTTGAATAACTTACATAATCTCTATTACGAATCCTTTGTGTACCTTGGTGTTCCTAACTATCCACCCTTTTTGGTCACAAGGACCCCCCCGCTCATTAGGGTAATACATGTCTGTTAATAGCTAGTAAAATCCCTAGATAGTTGCTCCTTTTGAACCCGCTTCAAGTCATGATGACTAATCACTCAATCTTGGGGTAAATAGTATAGTATATAATGCTTATGTTTACTTTCACTTAACACTTGTACATAGGAAATGAGACTGAATCTTTTTACTGCAAAGTAAGAAACTGTTTTTTTCACTCATATAACTATCTGGTTTAGTTCATCAACCCGAATGATGAATAAAAAATAAAAAGGTATATTCAACCCATGAAATTTCCTTCCTATAAAGAAAAGACATAGAGGAAATTTTATGTCTTAACGAATCACACGTAGAGATATTGATAACACACATAGAGTTAATGGTATTTCATAACTAATTGATTGAGCAGCAGCCCGTAAACCACCTAAAAAGGAATATTTATTATTTGATCCATAACCTGACATAAGAAGGCCCACGGGAGCAATACTTGAAATGGCAATCCATAAAAAAACACCAATACTTAAATCGGCTAGAACAAGGCGATATCCAAAAGGAATTACTAAAGAACTTAGTAGAATTGATGTGACTGCTATGGATGGTCCGATACTGAATAAACGAGTATCTCCTCTTGATGGAAGAAGATTCTCTTTGAAAAGTAATTTTGTACCATCTGCTAAAGCTTGAAGAATTCCCAAAGGCCCGGCGTATTCAGGGCCAATACGTTGTTGTATCCCCGCAGATATTTCTCTTTCTAACCAAACAATTACTAGTACACCTATTGTGATTCCTAATACAGGAGTAAAAATAGGGACAAGCATCCATATGATCTCATATACCTCTTTTAAGGATTCCAATCTAAAAAAAGAATTGATAGCTTGTACTTCTGTTGTATCTATTATCATTTTAACGATCAACTTCTCCCATAATGATATCTATGCTACCTAGTATTGTCATAATATCAGCCAATTTCATTCTTTTAACTAATTGAGGAAGGATTTGCAAATTGATAAAACCCGGTGGTCGGATTTTCCATCTCCAAGGAAAAACACCCTTATCTCCTATCAGAAAAATTCCTAATTCTCCTTTTGGGGCTTCGACTCTCACATAAAGTTCTTGTTTTGACAATTCAAAAGTAGGAGAAGGTTTTTTACTGATAAATCGATAGTCAAAATCATTCCATTCGGGATCCCATACTTTCTCAAAGCGCCGGATTTCTAAATTCTCATAGGGCCCCCCCGGAATTCCTTCTAAAGCCTGTTGAATAATTTTTATTGATTCTGTCATTTCACCGATTCGTACTAAATAACGAGCTAATGAATCCCCTTCCTTTTGCCATTGAACTCCCCAATCAAATTCATCGTAAGACTCATAATGATCAACCTTTCGAAGATCCCATTGTATTCCGGAAGCTCGTAGCATTGGTCCCGATAAACCCCAATTAATTGCCTCCTCTCCGCCAATAATGCCTACTCCCTCAACTCGCTCTAAAAAAACAGGATTCCGTGTAATAAGTCTTTGATATTCAGTAACTCTTGTTAAAAAATAATCACAAAAATCCAAACATTTATCTACCCAGCCATAAGGTAAATCAGCAGCGACTCCTCCAATACGAAAATAATTATGCATCATTCGCATACCGGTAGCAGCTTCGAATAGGTCATATATCAATTCTCTTTCTCGAAAAATATAGAAGAAGGGGGTCTGTGCGCCAATATCTGCCATAAAAGGGCCAAGCCATAACAAATGCGAAGCTATACGACTTAACTCTAACATAATGACTCTGATATAGCTGGCCCTTTTAGGCACTTGAATATTGCCTAACTGCTCTGGTGCATTTACAGTTATTGCTTCAGTGAACATAGTAGCTAAATAATCCCAACGTGTTACATAAGGTAAATATTGTATAATTGTTCGGTTTTCCGCAATTTTTTCCATTCCTCTATGTAAATAACCCAATATCGGTTCACAGTCAATAACATCTTCACCATCTAGAGTAACAATGAGTCGAAGAACACCGTGCATTGATGGGTGCTGAGGGCCCATATTGACTATCATAAGGTCATTTCGTGTAGCTGGTGCAGTCATAGGTTTTTTCCCGATTCATTCTTCCATGAATTGCTGAAAGCGAAAAGAGGTTCATCAAAATTTAAGCGAAAATTCAAAACGACTCTTCAAATTAATGATTTTTTGTTTCTCGAATCTCCAACTGTCCGATTAATTCTTTATAACGTACTCTATTTTTTTTTGACAAATAGGCGAGCAGCCGTTGACGTTTTCCTAGAATTTTACGCAGACCTCTCTGAGATAAATAGTCTTTTTTGTGCAATTCCAAATGTGAAGTAAGTCTCCGTATCCTATTGGTGAAACTCACTACTTGAAATTCAACAGACCCCTTGTTGTCTTCGTTTTCCTCTTTCAAAATAATTGCACTGAATGGATTTTTTATCATAAAAAAAGCAAAGCTCCTTCTACCCTTTAATTTACATATAAAATATATTATTTGATCAGTAATAATAATATTAGTCATTTTAATGTAGTAATTAGTATACACAAGAATTTTAATTTTAGTTGGACAGGGATAAAAAAGTAGATGGTACGTTTTTACACTTACAACGTCAAATAATTTAGACCGAAAATTCGGAATATTCCATATATTCGTTTATTTTATAGATTTTATCCAAACAAATTGATACGTCATTGACTTAGTATTAAATAAAAAAGATCTAATATTAGACTGGGACGTAAGACAGGGCATGTGCATCTGTTTGCTTTTCTATATGGTACAGAATATATAGGAAAAATGTACCATCAAACAATTTTTAATTGTGGATATATTCTTAACAAACTAAAACGGCTTCCATTATTGGTATTAAACCAATATCTATTCATACAAGCTAAGTCTTCTAATCGATAATTAGGCCAAAGAAATAACTTTAATTTAATTAATTCATTTTTATCTCTATCAAGATGCTTTTTTTGATCCAAAAAAGGATTCCTGTTTTTTATGTTCTTTTTGTTACAAAATACTCGATTTTTATCCACACTATTTATATTCTTTGAGTTGAAAGAAATTAGAATTCTCAATTCTCTACGACGTCTAGATGATAAAATCTTTTCAGGAACGATAAAATCATAATGTTTTTTGTCTCTCTTTCGAATTATTATTTGATATCTTGGGATAGATTCATCCAATTTATTTTTATTGATATATCTTTGTTCTCGATATCTTTGAGGAGTTTGGTACTTACTTTTATGAACCAACGATATACCTACGGTTTGATATATAATAAAGTATCCGTCGTTTTTTACAGACAAACGAATGGGATCGATAAAAAATATCCCCTTTTTATTCAATTCCATAGGAGTCAATTTTTTTCGAATCACCATTATATCCAGATTTATTTCTTTCCTTTGAATAGACGATATAGTAGTATCTCTTGGATTTATCAGTCCAAGCAAGTAACAATATATCTTGATATTATTGATCATTCTTTCAGTTAAATTCGGAATTAAACCATCGTCTATTATCCATTGAAAAAGCAAATAGTGTTTCCGTAAGAAAATTATTTCTGGTCTCATCTTATTTCGGATCTTATATTGTTTTTTCATTTTATCTTGGTTTTGTGAATATGATCCAAGGCCTCTTCGGCCCACGGGTTCTTTTTCTTCTTGATTTCGATTCATTAATTCAGAATATCTTTTTTCATTCGATGGTCTAAAAAAATGGAATTTTTTCTTTTCATTGATGTTTTTCTTTTTATTTAAATTTAAAAGAAGTAATTTGCTTGGTATAATCCATGGTTTTATTTTGTATACATTATAAAGTGGCACAAATTCTGGGAAGAACGGAAGTTTCATATTTGTCGATATTGGGTTTAGGATTTCTTCATTCATTTCCATCCAATCAAAAAAGAGTTTCTTGTCATTGATTGGATTTATTTCTAAATCTTGATGAATCATCAGATAAAAAATATCATTTTTATACATTTTCTCAATTTTTTGGTAATTCTTACTTCCAAGCTTAGTATTTATATTACTGCTATAATCCATTTTGGTCCAGGCCTCAATATCTATTTTTTGTCTTAGAAAAAAATTTAGAATTGTCCAATCAAAATATTTTCTATCTGGATTTTTTTGCATATACATAATATCGCCCTTTTCTAGATAATGATTGATAGGAATTTCCTCCTGGCTTTCAAATAAATTTTGTTTAGAATTGTTGTAATTAAAAGTAATTTTTTGGTTGTTATTTAATTCTGATGGTGATCCATAAATAATATATGAGGACTTCTTAATTTCAGAATTAATAGATTTATATGATAAAAGATTATATATATAGTATTTTGGAAAATTATCTTTTTGGTTTGGTAATGGATATACTTTAAAATCCTTTTGTTTTTTGTGATAAAGTAATCGATCTTTTTCATACGAATTCCATTTTGTTAAATCTTTATTTTGGGTAATACCACCTTCCTTTATTGTAGTTCGCCATTTTTGTGGTATTAATTCAAACCATCTAATCTGAGATAAATTGTATTGATAATGACCTCTTAACCAGTTTTTCCATTGATTCGTTTCAGAACTTGAAAGTTTTGTATGTCTTAATTCGGAATGAAATATTCCTTGTGTTACAAAATAATTTTTTATTGCAGTCTTAAGAAAAACGGGAGTTCCATGATACTCAACAATAGATCTTAACTTATACAAATTAATAACTTGGGTTTGTGATAATTTGTAAAATACATATGCTTGTGATAAAGAGGATAAGTCAAAAAAAAGATGTGAATTCCTCTTACTATTCTTAATATTGTAAAGTTCACTTTTTAGAGTCGAAATAAAGTTAATTTCTTTTTTGTTTTTTTTTTTTTCTTGGTTTGTTTTATTATTGTAAATGTATTTATCAAAACAAAAATTTCTTGATTCAAGAACTAGTTGTGTAGGAATTCTGGCAATATGAATGATACATAGAAAGATATCCATGTATATTCTTTTAATGAAAATTTTTATAAACAAATCTAATTTATAGATTAATCGATTTCTTCTTTTTTTTATTTTTAATATTTTCAAAAAAAAATTTGGTGATTTTTCTTTTCCATTATAACTATAACTTGTTTTGTTAGGACTACTTCTTTTCTTGGCGTTGCTGTTTTTTTCTTTTGTAAGATTCTTTGTTTTCTTTCTGATTGTGCTTATTCTATCAGCCAGATTTTTAATTTTTTTTTCTCTCAGTGAATAATTTGTATTATCTGTAGATTTTATTTTTCTAAACGAGTCGTGAATTATCTGATTCCTAATTATAGAATCTTTTTTTTGGTTAGTTTCGCCGGGTTCATACACCTTTCTCAATATAAATAATCGAGTTGGATGTACTTTTAAGAGTTCTTTTTTTATTTTTTTTATAAACAGAAATAAAACGTTTTTGATAACCACCCTTTTTGGTTCTTTTGAATCTTGTAGAAAATTTTTTGTTCTTTCTTTTAAAACGCTTATAACTCGAAAATGATTATTTTTCGTTTTTCGAATTTTTTTTTTAAGTTCTTTAAAAATAGGCTTAAAAAAGGAAGTTTTGGGGGGGACAGAACCAAAGGGAAGGGTAGTTTGCGTTCCCCAAGCCGTTAAAAAAGAAAACTTTTGTTGTTCTTTCTTTAGATCTTTATAAGAAGAAAAATAGGGCCTCAATTTGGATCTGTGCCAAGGTTTCAAATAAAAAGGAAATACTATTTTTATCTGAATACCATCTTTAAACCAATTTCTGGGAAGTTCGAGTTCTGATACTTGAACACCGTTATAGGTACATATAATATGCTTTTCTCTATTCCACTCATCGAAGTCCTCAGCCCACTCAGGGGGTTGAGATAATAAAATACGCCCAATATTTTTAACTATTATCAATGAAGGTAATAAAATATATTTTCTAAAAATAGATTGAATTATTAAAATTAAACTTCTTGTTGCTTGTGGATATGGAACAAAATCCCAGGCTTCCGCGATTTTGATCCACGTTTTTTCCTTTATTTTGTTCTCTTTTTCTTCCTTTTGTTTTTTTTTTTGTTCCTCTGTATAATCTTTAAATTCTGATCCTTTACCCATCCAATTTGTAAAAAAAAATTTCATCTGTTCAGGGATATTAAAAGAAAAAAGGGGGGATTTTTTTATTCTGTCCAAAAAAAGGGGGGAATGCGCATTTGCTTGAAACAATTTCGAAATAAAAGTTTTACGCCTTTGAACACGCATAGAACCTTTGATGAATTCTCGACGAAAATCTGATTCTTCCGAATAGTCTCTAATAGACACCCAGTTTTTGACACTTGCTTTGCGACTACGTTTAGTAGGCCTATAAATTATTACATGATCCCTTTTTCTTGAACGTATATGATAATCCAACGGTAGGCCTTCATGAGCTGCGCCCGACAGGAATTCCAATTCGGTAATAAGTTTGTATGACCATCTAGGGACTTTTTTACTGATTTCTTTTATTACAAATTTTTGTTTTGTTTTTTGACCATTAGGGCTAGTTAGAATTGTATTCAATAAAAATTTGTAAAATTTGGCTCTTTTTTCTGAACCAATCCTTCCTTGTTCTTTTTCTGAAAATAAAGAGAGGCCCTTCCAATTTAAACTCGATCCCGATTCTCTATCGAATTTACTGATTAAAGTAAATAAATGACGATTTTCCGTTGAAAAAGTTTTTTTATCAAATCGGTCTATTTTCTGTTCAACCTCTTGGTAATCAGTATCAGGAAGAAGGAGACTATGAATCTTATTAATTTCCATTGTCTCTATGAAATTTTCTAACGAAATTTTATTTATGATTGAAGGTGAAATTTTTTTTTTGATTGTTCCCCGATATAACCCATTCAAAATGGGATCATACATTTTAGGCAAGTAATATTTTCTAGTCTTATCATTACACAATCTAGTACTTTTTTCGAGTATATCTAGAGAAAAAAATCCCGTATCTAGAGCCTCAATTCTATTTAAAAACTCGTTGTTTAAGTTGTTATTTTTGTGTTGGTTAGTATAAACCCAATGATTGTACAGTTCATCCGAAGAGAGTTTTTCTAGTGTGGGCAGGGACATCCTTCTTTGTATCATTTCTCCAAAAGTTGACAAGCTAGGCGGATACGTAAAAGAGATTCTT